TAAGTTTTCTTCTTCTGCCTGTAAAAAAGGAATAAATAAATCAATCAAATGCCGAGAGGCTTCATGAAGTGCTTCTTTAGGAGTTAAACTCCCATTTGTCCATATTTCTAGAAAAAGTATCTCTTGCTTTTCATTCCCATTTCCATAAGAATGAACACTATGATTCACATTTCGAACGGGCATGAATACAGCATCGATTGGATAACTTCCATTTTGAAAGTTATTTGGCGATTTTATACAGTAGCCACGAGTCCTTTCGATTTGTAAGGCAATACACAAGTCAATTGGTTCCGTTAGAATAGCTATATGCTGTGTATTATCAACGATTTGCACCGAAGGTGGTAAGATGATATCTTGAGCAGTTACATATCCAGGGCCTTTGACACAAATAGACGCGTCACAAGTTCCATACAAATTGCTTCTCAATACAATTTCTTTCAAATTCATTAAAATTTCATGTACTGATTCTTGAATCCCTGCTAGGGTAGAAAATTCGTGTGGTATTTTCTCAGATTTTGCGCGTGTGATACACGTTCCTTCTAGTTCTCCAAGCAAACCCCTTCGCATCGCAATGCCTATTGTGTCCGCTTGACCCTTCATAAGCGGAGACATAATAAAGCGTCCATAAAAAAGACGTTTACTGTCGGCTCTTGATTCAACACACTTCCACTGTAGTGTCCGAGTAGATATTGTTACTTTCTCTCGAACCATAAGAATGTTTGTTATTTTTAATCAAATCATTGAATTATTTATTTCTCTTGAAATCTCTTCAATGTTTATATTTTTACAATGTTTACAATGTTTAGATTTTTACACACGTCGTTTTTTAGGGGGCCTGCAGCCATTATGTGGCATAGGAGTTACATCCCGGACGAAACTTAATAATATACCACTTCTACGAATAGCTCTTAATGCCGCATCTCGTCCGAGACCGGGGCCTTTTATCATGACTTCAGCCCGTTGCATACCTTGATCCACTACTGTCCGAATAGCATTTCCAGCTGCGGTTTGAGCAGCAAATGGTGTCCCTCTTCTTGTGCCCCTGAACCCGCACATTCCGGCGGAAGACCATGAGATCACCCGCCCCCGTACGTCTGTAACCGTCACAATAGTATTGTTGAAACTTGCTTGAACATGAATAACTCCTTTTGGTATTTTACGCGCATTCTTACGTGAACTAATACGGCCATTCCTGCGCGAACCAATTCTAGGTAAAGGTTTTAACATATTTTATGTTATCATCTTATAAATAGAAGCCAGGTGTCTATGGATATATCCATGTCATGTCAAAATAAATCTTTTTTTTTTATTTATATATCGGATGCCTTAAAGATAAAGAAGATAAAGAGTCCCGGTTTCGAAGGACTAGCCTTGTCTTTGCTTATGTCTCGGATTGGAACAAATTACTCTAATTCGTCCCCGTCTACGTATTAGTCGGCATTTTTCACAAATTTTACGAGCGGAGGCCTTTATTTTCATATTTGTCATTCCTTAATTTTTAATATACATGTGTTTTTGAAGAAAATAAGTTTCGTTAAATTTTCCAATCTGGAATTATATCTCTATGAAAATGAAAGGAATAAGGAAGTTGAAAAAAAAAACTACCCAATCATTCGAATTTTTGTTGTGTAGTCTATAGATTAGACGTTCTCTGGTCGAATCATATCGGCTTACTTCCATTTTTATTTTTACTCTATGCCTTAGTAGTCTACGGATAAAACAAAACTATGTCGGATTTTTTCTGAAACAGAACCTAAAATCTGATCTTTATTATCGAAACAAACTTGAGAGATACCATTAGTAAGTGATTCAACAATTAAACCCTCTTGACTTGACTCTATTTTTATTCTTTCATTCCAGCTAAAACCTCGTGAAGTATCAAGTATCAATTAATATAATGCAGGAAAAATAATAAAAATAATATTAGAACCCTTTTCTTTCTTCTTTCTATTTTTTTTTTTTTTTTTTTTTTCACAAACAGGAAGTCCGGATAAAATTTTGATATCCGAGAGGAAAGATTACCATATATAACACAAGATTTCTCCACCGATTTTTTCTAGTCGAGCCTCTCGGTCTGTCATTATACCCCGAGAGGTAGAAAGAATTACAATCCCCATCCCGCCTAGAATTCTAGGAATTTTTTGATAGTTAGAATAGATTCGTAGACCAGGCCGACTTATTCGTTTTAAATTTAGATTAGTTCCATACGATCCTTTCCTATTTCTTCTATGTCGTAGAGTTAAAACAACAAAAAATTTCTTACCTTCCTGATGTTTCCTCACATTTTCAATAAAACCTTCTTGCAAAAGTATTTTAATAATTTTTTCGGTGATCTTAGTAAATGCTAGTCGGACAGTTCCTTTTCTATCCGTGTCCGCATTTCGTATAGAGGTTATTATGTCAGCAATAGTGTCTCTCCCCATGATAAACTAAATTTATTGGTGCCTCATAATTTTGATATAATCAACATATTTTTCTTTTTTTTTGTTTGTTTTCTTTTTATCATATGAATTCATTTTTTTTTTTTTATTATTTTAGAGGTATATGCATGAACTCCAATCTACTAATTTCTTTCATTTTTAATTAATTTTTTTTAATTCATTTTCTAATTTATTCTAATTTACTTTAATTAATTCCATTCAAATACTATAACTATATCGGGGTCTCATCTTATATCTTGCAATGTTTTATCTTACAATACTTCAGGTGCTAATGAAACTATTTTAGTGAAATTTAACTGTCTCAATTCCCGGGCGATTGCACCAAAAATTCTAGTTCCTTTTGGGTTTCCGTCTTGATCAATGACAACTGCAGCATTGTCATCATATCTTATTATTATGCCGTTGTCACGTTTGAGTTCTTTACAAGTACGTACAATTACAGCTCTGATTACTTCGGATCTTTCTAGAGGTGAATTTGGTACGGCTTCTTTGATTACAGCAACAATAATGTCACCGATATGTGCATATCGCCGATTACTAGTTCCCATGATTCGAATACATATTAATTTTCGGGCTCCACTGTTATCTGCTACACTCAAATGGGTCTGAGATTGGATCATATCATTTTTTTAATCTGTTATTTCAATGCAAAGGGCAAAAAAAAAGAAATATTTTTGTTCAAAAAAAAAAACGTTCGATTTTTGTTTTTTTAATCCTAAAGGACTTTTTCCTTTGTTTTTTCTATTCCTATCTCGAAATAATGAATTGAGTTTGTATAGGCATTTTTGACGCTGCTATTGAAATAGCCTTTCTAGCTATATTTTCTGTTACTCCGCCCATTTCATAAAGTATTCTGCCAGGTTTAACGACAGCTACCCAATATTCGGGGGATCCTTTCCCCGATCCCATACGTGTTTCCGTAGGTCTTGCAGTAACAGGTTTGTCAGGAAATATACGTACCCATATTTTTCCCCCGCGGCGCGCATTTCTTGTCATTGCTCGTCGTCCCGCTTCTATTTGTCTAGATGTAATCCAAGCGGGTTCAAGTGCCTGAAGAGCATATCTACCGAAAGAAATACAATTACCCCGATAAGACATTCCTTTCATTCTTCCTCTATGTTGCTTACGGAATCTGGTTCTTTTGGGGTTATAGTAGATGGTCGTTTATCAATTCCATCCCTACTACAGAACCGGACATGAGAGTTTCTTCTCATCCAGCTCCTCGCGAATGAAATGATTTAAAAAAATATACATGTAATAATATACTATACTAAAGCATGGTATTTGGTGGGATTTCTCCTGTTATTCTAAATTTGTATTATTAGAAATTTGTATATTTTTGTATTATTCTATTTTCTATTCTATCGAATTTTATATGACTATGTATTCGATTTCTGGTTTTCATTCTGTTTATATATTTTATATAGTCAATATGTTATCAGATTGTTTTGTTTAAAATTGTTAAATTTAATAACATAAAAACCTTCGCGGGCGAATATTTACTATTTCAATAATTATTTCATTTGTGGAAGGAATCCATTAGCTTTTAGAATAAAGACTAAATAGAAATGAATTGTCTACTGGTTCCTTTCTTTTCTTTCGCCATCCTGCCCAATAAATCAGTACTGATTTATTGGTTCCGTCGTCCCCATCACTTCCCAATTAATGGTTAGGTCCTACTTTTACAACGGAGTCCTGAATAAAATCAAATTGAATGAAATTTGTTATTGAGTCAATTTTCTCAGTCTTTATTGGCTCCAGGCTCTTGATTTTTTGTTCTATGAATAGATTCATTTAATTATAGATCAATCTCTATTGATGCTTTATTACATTCATTGGCTTTTATAAAATGAATCATAGACCTTACATATTGGAATCATATATCATTGATATTTTTTTTTCTTTTTTTTTTTCTTTCTTTCACCCTTCCATTTATCTGCATTATTTTCTATTTTGTTTTAGAATAAAATAATCAGATTGATTTTTTTTTCTGAAAAAAAAAAAAAAAAAATTGCAATTGCTGCAATTATATGATTACTATATCATATCTTGACTGCTTCTTTGAATCCAGATAATGCAAAGCGATGAGTTGGTTATTAGTTCTATATTGGTTATTAGTTCTATACTTATTAATTCATAATAGGAGTCGGCCTATTTTTTTTTTTTTAATCCTTTCCCTAAAAATCAAAAACCACCGAGTCACACACTAAGCATAGCAATTATCTTATATCAAATTAACAATCGAATTTTTTATTTTTTATTTAACCTTATAAAATTAGAGGTATTTCTTTTTTGTTTTGATTGAAGACAAAGAGGAATGAAAGAGTTTGTTCTTTGTGTTCTATCAATAGATAGAATGTAAATATAAATGCAAGGTAATTACAAGTTTATTATTCTTTGTCTACAAATATCCAAATTTTGATGCCTAAGACACCATAAATAGTTCTAACTCCATAGGAACAATAATCAATTTTAGCTCGAATAGTTTGTAGAGGAACCCTACCTTCTCTAACCCATTCGGCGCGCGCAATTTCTTTTCCGTCAAGACGTCCTGCAATT